TATAAAAAGTATAAAGGAACCTGAAGCATACCTCTGGGAAGTGATTTATTCAGTAATTAAATCCTCGTCAATCCTTTTTTTTTTCTTTTATTTTCGTCTAATTCCAGTTAAACTCTCTTCGTACATTCACTAATATATGAGGGATAATATTAGAAACCTGTGTTTTTTCTCTCTTTTTTAACAAAAATGAATAGAAGTTTCTCATATAATTCGGATATCAGAAAGATTACCATATATAACATAAAATTTCCCCGCCGATTCTTTCTAATCGAGCTTCTCGATCTGTCATTATACCTCTAGAAGTTGAAAGAATTACAACCCCCATCCCTCCTAAAATTCTAGGTATTCGTTTATAATTAGAATATATTCGTAGACCGGGTGTACTGATCCGTTTTATATTTAAAAAACTTTTATATGATCCTTTCTTATTCCTTCTATATCGTAAAGTTAAAACTAAAAAATATTTGTCGTTTGCCCTATGTTTTCTGACGTTTTCAACAAAACCCTCTCGTAAAAGTATTTTTACAGTGTTTTCGGTGATGTTTGTAAATGGTATTTGAACCGTTCCTTTTCTATTCATATCAGCATTTCGTATATAGGTTATTATGTCAGCGATGGTGTCCTTACCCATGATAAACGAAAATGATTGTTGTCCCTTACTTTCGATATAATCAACATGCTCTTTTTTTTTTCGATTTTTAAAAAATAAAATTTGATTATTATTCATTAATTATTTCAATTATTATAATAGATATAATAGAATAATATATATATTATAATAATATATATTATTAATATATATATAATAATAGAATATATTGAAAATCCAATATTATAAAATGAAATATTAAAAAAAATGAAATAGAAATATAGTGAAATAGAAATATAGTGAAATAGAAATATAGAATTCAATAAGAAATATTCGATATTTAGATTTCTAGAAAAATTATATTTCTAATGCTTATAATAATTACTACAAAAAAGAGATATGTGTAAGATATAATATATTAATTAATCTATTTTTTTTTTCAAAAATAATATATATATATATATATCATGGTTTTGTTTTATATTATAATACCTCGGGTGCTAATGAAACTATTTTAGTGAAATTGAACTGTCTCAATTCCCGTACGATTGCGCAAAAGATTCGAGTTCCTTTTGGATTTCCTTCTTGATCGATAACAACAGCAGCATTATCATCATACTGAATTACTATACCATTACTACGTTTTAATTCTTTACAAGTACGTACAATTACAGCTCTGATCACTTCGGATCTTTCTAAGGTCGTATTGGGTACTGCTTCCTTGATTACAGCAAGAACAATGTCACCAATATAAGCATATCGTCGATTGCTATCTCCTAGGATTCGAATACACATCAATTCGCGGGCTCCGCTGTTATCAGCTACATTCAAATGTGTTTGAGGTTGAATCATATCATTTTGATTTTTCTTTTAGTCTAAAGATTGAAATAAAAAAATATTCTGTGTTCAAAAAAAAAAGGAAGCTATACAATTGCATTTTTTTTTCATCCTAAAGACCTCTTTCCTTTGGTTTTAATTATTATCCTGAAATAATGAATTGAGTTCGTATAGGCATTTTGGATGCTGCTATTGAAATAGCCTTTCTGGCTATATTTTCGGAGACCCCACCCATTTCATAAAGTATTTTCCCAGGTTTAACTACAGCTACCCAATATTCGGGAGATCCTTTTCCCGAACCCATACGCGTTTCGGTAGGTCTTACTGTAACCGGTTTGTCAGGAAATATGCGTACCCATATTTGTCCACCTCGGCGGACGTTTCGTGATATTGCCCGACGTCCCGCTTCTATTTGTCTAGATGTGATCCAAGCGGGTTCAAGTGCCTGAAGAGCATATCTTCCGAAACAAATATGATTACCCCGATATGATATTCCTTTCATTCTTCCTCTATGTTGTTTACGAAATCTGGTTCTTTGGGGGTTATAGTGGATGGTTTTCCATCTCTATTACAGAACCGTACATGAGATTTTCATCTCATACGGCTCCTCGCGAATGAAACGCTTCAAATATATATAGTTATTTATTTATTTTTATATTTATTTATATATATATAAATAAATAAATATAAAAATCGATTTAACCAATCAATTTAACCAATAACCAATAAAATAATATACGCTAAGATACATATGTTTAATGAATAATAGAATAGAATTGTGGAATTTTTTCAGATTTAATATAATATAATCATCGATTCGAAATTTGTGTATCTTGTTTCTACATATAATATAACTAAATATGTATTCTTTTATTATAGATAGTAGATAGACAATTTTTGTTATCCGTATATAACTATATAATGTTGTTTTATTATCTTATAAGGTTCTAACGAATTTTTTTTTTCTTTTTATTATCATATTTGATATCATATTTGATTGATCATATCGAATTGGCAAAAATAAGAAAATTAAATAAAATATAAATTTTATTTTCGCGGGCGAATATTTACTCT